CATGAAACAACTCTCAGAAATCCTTTTCCCTTTTGGAAGATACAGGAGCGAAACAATCAACCTATTTCTATTGGAAGACCAAAGAGATTCTTCCAATGTCTCCTTTCTGGGTCCAATGGAATTCATAGGTATAGGAAGAAGCCCCATCAAATAGAGATTTTTTATTTCGACCATCTTTCGATTGTTAATACGAGATATAAGGACCACTACTACAAGCAGTACTACACCTTTGATCGTGAAATATCGATTGCTTGTTGCACCCTGTGAATCACGTGAAAGTAGGATACTCCAAATTCGGGGGTCAAAGAGTTTCATAAAACGTTCTTGGTGGAAAAAAATGTGAGTGAAAGATCCCACTGAATCGAATTTGATCCATGAATCTAAGAAATAGTGAGAATTCTTGATCTCTCTCAATATCTCTCTCAATTCGAATATCCAGGATTTGAATTGATGTCGTTTCATTGATTCCTCCTAAAGATTTCATTTCAATTGGAATTTGGTTATTCACGATGTACGATGATCCCTGTTAAGCATCCATGGCTGAATGGTTAAAGCGCCCAACTCATAATTGGCAAATTCGTAGGTTCAATTCCTGCTGGATGCACGCCGATGGTAACATTCAATAAGTCTATTGGAATTGGCTCTGTATCGATGGAATCATCCATACATAACGAATTGGTATGGTATATTCATACCATAACATATGAACAGTAAGAACTAGAATTCTTATCGATACTGGAACTCATAGGTTTTAAAATGGATTTATGGATGGAATCAAATATGCAGTATTTACAGAAAAAAGTATTCGGTTATTGGGGAACAATCAATATACTTCTAATGTCGAATCAGGATCAACTAGGACAGAAATAAAGCATTGGGTCGAACTCTTCTTTGGTGTCAAGGTCAGAGCTATGAATAGTCATCGACTCCCGGGAAAGGGTAGAAGGATGGGACCTATTATGGGACATACAATGCATTACAGACGTATGATCATTACGCTTCAACCGGGTTATTCTATTCCACCTCTTATAGAGAAAAGAACTTAAAGCAAAAGACTTAATAACACGGCAATACATTTATACAAAACTTCTACCCCGAGCACACGCAATGGAGCCGTAGACAGTCAAGTGAAATCCAATCCACGAAATAATTTGATCTATGGACAGCATCGTTGTGGTAAAGGTCGTAATGCCAGAGGGATCATTACCGCAGGGCATAAAGGGGGAGGTCATAAGCGTCTATACCGTAAAATCGACTTTCGACGGAATGAAAAAGAGATATCTGGTAGAATCGTAACCATAGAATACGACCCTAATCGAAATGCATACATTTGTCTCATACACTATGGGGATGGTGAGAAGAGATATATTTTACATCCCAGAGGGGCTATAATTGGAGATACCATTGTTTCTGGTACAGAAGTTCCTATATCAATGGGAAATGCCCTACCTTTGAGTGCGGTTTGAACTATTGATTTACGTAATTGGAAGTAACCAATTAGGTTTACAACGAAACCTAGAAATCGATCACTGATCCAATTGGAGTACCCCTACGGGATAGACCTCAACAGAAAACTGTTGAGTAACGGCAGCAAGTGATTGAGTTCAGTAGTTCCTCATAGAAAATTATTGACTCTAGAGATATGGTAATATGGAGAAGACAAAATTGTTTGAAGCGCGCACAGAACCGGAAGCGCCCCTTGTTTCAAAGAGAGGAGGACGGGTTATTCACATTTCATTTGATGGTCAGAGGCGAATTGAAAGCTAAGCAGTGGTAATTAGAAAGACCCCCGGGGAAAAAGAGAGATGTCTCCTACGTTACCCGTAATATGTGGAAGTATCGACGTAATTTCATAGAGTCATCCGGTCTGAATGCTACATGAAGAACATAAGCCAGATGACGGAACGGGGAGACCTAGGATGTAGAAGATCATAACATGAGTGATTCGGCAGATTTGGATTCCTATATATCCACTCGTGTGGTACTTCATCATACGATTCATATAAGATCCATCTGTCTAGATATCATCATATACATCTAGAAAGCCGTATGCTTTGGAAGAAGCTTGTACAGTTTGTGAAGGGGTTTTGATTGATAAAAAAGAAGAATCTACTTCAACCGATATGCCCTTAGGCACGGCCATACATAACATAGAAATCACACTTGGAAAGGGTGGACAATTAGCTAGAGCAGCAGGCGCTGTAGCGAAACTGATTGCAAAAGAGGGTAAATCGGCCACATTAAGATTACCATCTGGGGAGGTCCGTTTGATATCCAAAAACTGCTTAGCAACAGTCGGACAAGTGGGTAATGTTGGGGTGAACCAAAAGAGTTTGGGTAGAGCCGGATCTAAGTGTTGGCTAGGTAAGCGTCCTGTAGTAAGAGGAGTAGTTATGAACCCTGTAGACCATCCCCATGGGGGCGGTGAAGGGAGAGCCCCAATTGGTAGAAAAAAACCCACAACCCCCTGGGGTTATCCTGCGCTTGGAAGAAGAAGTAGGAAAAGGAACAAATATAGTGATAGTTTTATTCTTCGTCGCCGTAAATAGGAACATCGAAAATCGAATTTTTGGAATTGGAAATAATGTGATGGGCGAACGACGGGAATTGAACCCGCGCATGGTGGATTCACAATCCACTGCCTTGATCCGCTTGGCTACATCCGCCCCTTCCCTTATCTAGCTAAAGGATTTTCTCTTTTTTCCATTCATCATTATACTTCAGATTAAGATCGAGATCTTGGACATAGAATGACAATTTCAAAAATGTAAAAAAAGGAGTAATCAGCCGTGACACGTTCACTAAAAAAAAATCCTTTTGTAGCTAATCATTTATCGGGAAGAATTGAAAAACTCAACAGGAGGGAGGAGAAAGAAATAATAGTGACTTGGTCTCGGGCATCTACCATTATACCCACAATGATTGGCCATACAATCGCTATTCATAATGGAAAGGACCATTTACCTATTTATATAACAGATCGTATGGTCGGTCACAAATTGGGAGAATTCGCACCTACTCTCACTTTCGTGAGACACGCGAGAAACGATAATAAATCTCGTCGTTAGTCGTTCTACTAAGTATTCATGTGAAAAGCCTTATATTCATTGGCGGGGGAGAACTTTTATGATAAAGAACGAGAATTCGGATAGATCGGATAGAGAGGCAAAAGTG